CCACTTAGAATCACAAAATAGGTTAGATTTGTCGATAAGTGTAAAATCGTATTCATACGATTCTCATTATGCATCTTGATCAATTGGATTGTTTCTTTTTGTATTCCTATACTCAACTTTTGAGGATGTGTCTCCGAAAATTCCTTTATCATTTCTTCCAACAATAAAAGTTCCTTTAATTCGATGAATTTTTCTAGCATACTCTTTTCTTGAATATGATTCAAAAAAATTTCGGATTTCCTAGTATTCCACCAATTTGTAATCCAAGATTCCATACTTTTTTGAAATAAAAGAGAAATCAACCAGGGCAAAAATACTACAGATGTAAGATATATAAGGGGAGTCAATTCTTTCTTTTTTGAAATTTTTTTCATCTTTGAATTATTAATGAACCCACCCTATTCATCGATTCTATGTGATCTACTCTTTCGATCAAGCGTTAATTCTATTACAAGATATGAATCCCCCTTTTTTTGTGATTCAGTGTTTAGCCCCTGACCCTACAAAGAATACATAAATCGAATAAGACCGTTTCGAATTTGAATAAAGAAATACTCCTTTTTTCAGATATCTTAATTAGTTAAATTTGCAATAGTTTACCCCTTGCGATGGATACGCGAACGAGCGAATTAATATTAGCCAATCCTATTTCAAGACGAAATAAGTCCCCTGAGCCCAAGACGAGTTGAAAAAATTCTCAAAAACATTGTGATGATTAAAAAAGAATGCCAAAACAAGACAAAATTCCGGTGATTTGTTACTTTTTTTGTGGTACTTAATTAAGTTGTGCGGATTTCCATACTACGCATAAAACTTTTTTGCGGACAAAGCCGTTTTGTTTTATGGCTGTTCTATATAATATATGTCTGATCCGGTTTGGCTACAATAAGTGCTCTTCTATTAGAAAAAAAGAGGATTCAGAAGCTTTTTCCTTTTGATGATAAACCGTTTAGTCCGTTTATTTTTCAAAAAATTTCAATTGGTACGCGCAAGAAATAGGCCAATTCAGCAGCTTTTTGTTCAATTTCTCGTGGAGTCAAATTCTCATCAGTACGAGTCAAGGGAATGTCCCCCTGGCCGCGGATTTCCATATAAAGAACACGGCCGGCAGAAATACCCTCTTTAACTTCTATTCTTATGGACTGAATATCTTTCATAAGGAATCGTAGGAAAATGCGACGATTCTTTCCAGGAAATCCCCAACGAAAAATACACACTATTCCCCCTTTTCTATCGAATCGATCATAACCACTACCCACATTCCACGCAATTGTGCACCACAAATAGGAACTAATAAAGAGACCCGCGATACCATAGAAAGACATCACGATTCCTTGTGGAAAAAAACTGATTTGCTGATATGGAAATAAGGATATCAAATTCCTACCAAGATAACTGGAAGTTCCAACCAATAAAAATCCTACTGAACCTAAAAAAAGGATACAGGCCCAACCGAAATTACTTGTTTTTCGAGACCCTGTTATAAGTTCTATCCATATATGTTCTGATCGCCAACTCATACTAGATCCAGTTGTATTTTATTGGAAGTGAAAGAATAAACAAAATCAATTTGACTTTACTCTTTTTGTTTCCGAAAGAACTCTCATCAACTAGCCTTCTTCTAATGTGAATCTTTAGGAGTCTTCGGAGGAAGCCACACCTTATATCATATTATACTAAATAGATATCTGTGTTATGATCTAAATCTAAGTCTTGAAAAAAAAAATCAATGAGATTTGATCCCACCGGATCTAAAAAATCTTGTTTTTTTGAATATGAAGAAATAAAGAAGCCATTGCCATTGCCGGAAAAACTAGGCCCACTAAGGGCACAAAAATAGAGGGTAAGTTGAGAGTTGTCATAGAAGGGATACCTCGATTTAATATTTGTACCTGTTATATATTGTTATAATTGTTATATAAGGTATTTTAGAATAGAATTCTATTTGTAATAAATTAGACTCTAATATAAGTGAATATATATATAATAATTGAGTATAGAATAAGTGCAAAGAGAATAGAACTAACTAAATGGGCTTCGTTTTTTTAGCTTTCTACATAAACTATATGAATGATCCAACAGGGGTTATTTTTTCGATATACATAAGTATAAGGAGAGGGTACAAATTTTTACCTTTCCCGAAATTCCGGAAAGGTAAAAGTCGATCTTTTTTTTGTCTTGTTTGTTGATAGAGACTGGCTTTCTGATTATTAATCATTAATATGACTAAAAAAGGATATCGCAAAAAATTATGAAACTTTTGATTCTCTCTTGATTCCCTCTACAATTGGATCTTCTGTCACCAAAGAAAACTTCACTTTTTGTTTTTTCATTTTAATTCCAATAAACTGACTACTTGTTCACCACCAATAAACTAATTGAACCTAATACTTGTTGATTTTTTTTTTCAAGGGAAAGAAAGCGTGCAGTTGAAATAACTCACTCAGAACACCTTTTAAAAGATTACGTGGTACGATTGGGTCGAATAAACCCTTTTGGA